CTACTTCATCATTAGAAAGACCTATTTGTAATAATTTTGATTTATTCATTCTATCTTCATTTTATTATATTATGTATGAAGTTTTCTAATCTATGGATAAACTAATACAAGGGCTAATATTATTATTAGAAAGATAATAAACCCATTCTTACGTTTCCACATCAAAGTGAAATATAGTATTTAGTTCTTTTTTCTTTTCTTTAATGCCTATTGGTGTTCCAAAAGTACCTTTTCGGAGTCCTGGAGAGGAAGATGCATCTTGGATTGACGTATAGTGCGACTTGTCAGATATATTGGGTCATATGGGATTTCCCCGTTTTCTCCCCCGATCGAGATATCCTCTATTTCGCCCAAAAAACATATTAATTGAATCATCAAAAATTGGGAGCGTGAAGTAAAAATTAGGAGAGTGAAGTGCAATATAACCCGATCCCCCCTTTTTTTTGGAGGTAATTTATATTATTATCAATTAGAATAATTTATGGTTATCTTCGTTGGACTAATCAAATTAAGTATCCAGGTTCCGTTTAAAAAACAATCCAATTGGTAATTATATATGATTACCACTTATATCATAAATGATTCGATTCCTATTTATAAAGAAAATGGATCTCAAATCGTTACGCAATCGAGTAATATGGATGAATTCCATCAAATATTTGGTTTGGCAGAAGGCATAAAATAAATAATTAATATTAATTATTAAGAAGTCATAGCAATAAAGAAGTGGTAAGAGAAGCATTTGTCCTATATGTGCAAATCAAAATAGGGCGGATCTTTACCCGGAGTAGAACATAAACCTAAAAAGATTTAAGAGACCCATTCAGGAACAAGAAAATGACATCGTGATTTGGATCTCAATGAAAAAATACATCAATGATAAGTTAATTCGATAAGTTTGAAATTCTTTTTTTATATTCGAAGATTTTATATTCGAAGATAAGAAAAGAGGTCAAAAGAATCTTTATTGAAAAATCGAAGAAAAAGCCCTATCGTTAAAAGTTAGAAAGAGCTTACTATGCTATGTATGATATGAAAAAACGAAAGGGGGCTGGAATCTACACATTGATTTTTTCGGAAATTCTTTTTGAACCGTATGCAGAAAAAAGTGCATGTACGGTTCCTAAGGGATACAACTTTACCCGAATCAACCGACTTTATCGAGAGAGATTACTTTTTTTAGGCCAAGCAGTTGATAGCGAGATCTCGAATCAACTTATTGGTCTTATGGTATATCTCAGTATTGAGGATGACACCAAAGATCTGTATTTGTTTATAAACTCTCCGGGCGGATGGGTAATACCTGGAGTAGCTATTTATGATACTATGCAATTTGTGCGACCAGATGTACATACAATATGCATGGGATTAGCTGCTTCAATGGGATCTTTTATCTTGGTTGGAGGGGAAATTACCAAACGTCTAGCATTCCCTCACGCTTGGCGCCAATGAGGTTTTTTTGAGAGAAACAAAAGACTATGCCTTCGCCATATGAAATAGGAATATTAAGTAAAAATAGCATGGCATTTAGAATTCGATAAGAGCAAATTTTTCTTATTTTTTCAAAAAATGAAATTATATATCGAGAGAGTAGTATGAAATTGAAATAAAGGGTATTTCTGATTTTATCTTATCCATCGGGAATCCTGTTCAGCGTCACAAACTTTTTTTTCATACCATAGATCTCTTAACAATATTTATTGTATAAATAAAATATTTTTTTATGTACTTTTTTTTATTTGATCGGATCAAAAAGAAACTTTGGGATTGCTGAATCACAGACAAATAAATACCAAAAAAGAAATAAGAAATATATAAAGCAACGGAACCATCATAGTATTTTTTAACTCCTCCAAAAAGAAGGGTGGTAATTTGATCATTTACCAATATGAGTCTCATAGATCCTATTTGTCTCTTTCTGCGATGGAGGGTAAAGAGGATCCATTTTATTGTAGAGCCGTATGCAATACATAAAAAATGCCCGTACGGTTATTCTATTTTTTTCTTAAGTATTTTTTTATCTTTATTTATTTTCTCTTCACTCCATGATATAGATAGAAAAAACTTTATTATGTTATATCATCAGGGTAATGATTCATCAACCCGCTAGTGCTTTTTATGAAGCACAAACGGGAGAAGCTATCTTGGAAGCGGAAGAACTGCTAAAACTGCGTGAAACCATCACAAGGGTTTATGTACAAAGAACGGGCAAACCCCTATGGGTTGTATCCGAAGACATGGAAAGAGATGTTTTTATGTCAGCAACAGAAGCGCAAGCTTATGGAATTGTTGATCTTGTAGCAGTTGAATGAAAATAGAAAATAGGATGGATTTAGCGCAAATGGGCAATTTCTTTTTTTATCTTCTTGCCGAGTTCAATATTTTATTAATTTTATTAAATAGAAGTAATTCATAATCATCCGGTTAGGATCGATCTAAACCAGCTCATTATGTATATCATTCAACATGCCAACGATTCAACAACTTATTAGAAATACAA